CCTAGTATCGTCATAATATCAGCCAATTTCATTCTTTTAACTAACTGCGGAAGAATTTGCAAGTTGATAAAACCCGGCGGTCTTATTTTCCATCTCCAAGGAAAAACACTCTGATCCCCTATCAGAAAAATTCCCAATTCTCCTTTTGGTGCTTCGACTCTTACATAAAGTTCTTGCTTGGACAATTCAAAAGTTGGAGAAGGTTTTTTACTAATAAATCGATATTCAAAATCATTCCATTCGGAGTCTTTTATTCTATCAAAGTGGCGGCTTTCTAAATTTTCATAGGGTCCCCCTGGAATTCCTTCCAGAGCCTGTTGGATAATTTGTATGGATTCTGTCATTTCGGCGATTCGTACTAAATACCGAGCTAATGAATCCCCCTCTTTTTGCCATTGAATCTCCCAATCAAATTCGTCGTAACACTCATACCGATCCACTTTACGAAGGTCCCATTGTATTCCGGAAGCTCGTAGCATTGGGCCCGATAAACCCCAATTTAGTGCTTCTTCTCCGCCAATAATGCCTATGCCCTCAACCCGTTCTAAAAAAATGGGATTCCGTGTAATAAGCTTTTGATATTCAGCAACCCCGGTTAAAAAATAATCGCAAAAATCCAAACATTTATCTATCCAGCCATGAGGTAGATCAGCAGCGACTCCTCCGATACGAAAATAATTATGCATCATGCGCATGCCGGTAGCAGCTTCGAATAGGTCATATATCAATTCTCGTTCTCGAAAAATGTAGAAAAAGGGGGTCTGTGCACCAATATCTGCCATAAAAGGGCCAAGCCATAACAAATGGGAAGCGATACGACTCAACTCCAACATAATAACTCTGATATAGCTAGCCCTTTTAGGTACTTGAATATTGCCTAGCTGTTCGGGTCCATTTACGGTTATTGCTTCTGTGAACATAGTAGCTAAATAATCCCAACGTGTTACATAAGGCAAATATTGTATAATTGTTCGATTTTCCGCAATTTTCTCCATCCCTCTATGTAAATAACCCAATATTGGTTCACAATCAATAACATCTTCACCATCGAGAGTAACGATCAGTCGAAGAACACCATGCATTGATGGGTGGTGGGGGCCCATATTGACTATCATGAGGTCTTTTCTTGTAGTTGGTGCAATCATAAGTTTTTCCCGAGTCATTCTTCCATGCATTGCTGAAAGTCAAAAGAAGTTCATCAAAATTTAAACGACTAAGCTCAAATGGCATCACGCTTCAAATTAACGAGTTTTTATCTCTCGAATATCCAACTCACTAATTAATTCTTTATAGCGCCCTCTATTTATTTTTGACAAATAGGCCAGCAGTCGTTGACGTTTTCCCAAAATTTTTCGCAAACCTCTCTGAGATGAAAAGTCTTTTTTGTGCAATTCCAAATGTGAAGTAAGTCTCCTTATCTTGGTGGTGAAACTGAATACTTGAAATTCAACAGACCCTCTCTTTTCTTCGTTTTCTTTTTGAGAAATAACCGAAATGAATGAATTTTTTACCACAAAAGACCCCCTTTGCTTTTTACAGATATGGATTTTAATGATCAATAATAATAATGCCATTAATTTCAAAATTTGAATGTTTTCATATTGGATACTAGAATGAAAGGTGAGACAAGACGTGCGATCTGTGTATTTGTTTGCTTTCATATACCCTATTATATATATTATAGGGTATAGGATATATAGGGTATAGGATATATAGATAAAGTGTATTATCAACAAATTTTCAATCGTGGATACAGATGTATCCTTAACATACTGAAACGACTACCATTATTAGTATCAAACCAATAACGATTCATACAAGCTAAATCTTCTAATCGATAATTAGGCCAAAGAAAGAGCTTTAATTTCATTAATTGATTTTTCTCTCTATCAAGATGGTTATTGTCCTGTGAAACTTGGCTGCTGTTTTTTACGTTCTTTCCGTTCCAAAATACCGGATTTCTATCTATATAATTTCTATTTTTTGAATTGAAACAAATTAGAATTCTCAATTTTCTACAATGTCTAAAGGCTAAAATATTTTCGGGAACAAGTAAATCAAAATGATTTTTGTTTCTATTTCCGATTATTTTTTGATGTGATGAAATAGTTTCATCAAAATTGTTGTTAGAAGCATATCTCTGCTCTTGGGATTTTTGATTAGTTTGATGCTTACTCTTATGAACCAACGAAATACCTATGGTTTGATGCATAATAAATTGCCCATCTTTTTTTCCAGACAAACGAATGGGTTCTAGAATCAATACTCCCTTTTTCATCAATTCTGAAAGAGTTAAATTCTTCTGAATCAGCATTATATCCAAATTCATTTCTCTCTTTTGAATCGAGGATATAGTAATTTTTCTTGGATCTATCAGTCTAAGCAGGAGACAATATGCCTTGATATTATTGATCAGTCTTTGATTCAAAGTCTCATCCCATCTCAATTGAAAAAGCAAATAACGTTTCAGGAATAAATCTAGTTCTGCTTCCGTGTTGCTTTTGTATTGTTTTTTCTTTTTTCCTTTTTTCATGTCCGATCTTGTTGCATAATTTGCTTCAATATCTTTTTGTTGTGAGAGAACATATCTTCGATCCACTTGGCTTGTGGGTTCTTTTTCTTCTTGATTTCGATACTTTTTATTTGATGCTATCAAAAAACTTCCTTTTTCCTTTTCATTGATCTTTTTAGTTTCTTTAGTTTCACTTATATCTAAATTTAAAAGAAGCAATTTGCTTGGTATAAACCAAGGTTTCAGTTTATATGTCTTATAAAGTAACACAAATTCTGGGAAGAACCAAAGTTCCAGATTTGATATGGGACGCTTTACCTTTTTTTCATTCATTCCCATCCAATCAAAAAATCCTTTGTGGGAGTTTGCTAGATTGATCTCTGGAATCATAAGATAAAAAAGATCTTTTTTAGAAATTATTTGAGAATTATTAGTACGAATTTGAGTATTTCGATTCCTATTGGTATCGATTATGATCGAGGCCTCAATACCGATTTTTTGTCTAATAAAAAAATAGAAAATTTTCTGATCGAAATATTTTCTATCGGCCGGTTTTTCCATATGTTTTTCCATATATAGAATATCGACCTTTCCTAAATCATTTTTAATAGGGATGTTCCTGAGCATATCAAAAAGGGTTTCTTTAGACGTGTTATAAGAAATCCCTTTGTTCTTATTTCCGTGAAGGGGAGATCTATAAAAAAAGCATTCCGCTTTATTTTCATAATTAAGAAATTTATATGATAAAAGATCATATCTATAGTATTTTATAAAATTATCTTTTGGATTCGATAATGAATATACTTCAAATTGTTTTTGTTTTTTGTAATTCATAAATGAGTCTTTTTCAGATGAATGCCGTTTGCTTAAATTTTCCTTTTTAGCTATACGGCGCTGATAAACTGTATTTCGCCATTTTTCTGGTATTAATCTAGACCATCTAATCTGAGATAAATGGTATTGATAATGTCCTCGTAACCAGGTTTTCCATGGATTCATTTCATAACTCGGAAGTTTTTTATCTGCTAATTTTGAATGAAACATTCCTCGTGTTTCAAAAGAATCCTTTATTTTAGGCTTAAGAAAAGGGGGGATTCCTTGATATTGAACAACAGGTCTTAACGAGTTACTAACTTGGATTTGTGATAATTTGTAAAATACATATGCTTGTGGCACGTAGGATAAGTCATAAAAAAAATGTGAATTTATTTTAATATTACTAATATTATCAAGTGGCTTTTTTATAGTCGAAATAAACGGAATTGGAGTTTTATTTTTTTTATTAATTTTTTCTTGTTTTCTTTCATTATTGTAAATGGATTTATCAATAATTTGTTTTGTTAATTTAAGAAAAAGTTCTGTATTTATTCTGGGAATATTAATGATAGATAAAAATAGAGCTGTGTATATTTTTTCAATGAAAAATTTTAAAAGGGGGAGTAATTTATAGATTAATCGAGCATTCGTTCTTTTTAATATTTCCCGTTTTTCGAACCTTTTAGCATTATAACTTGTAGGACTAAGATTATTTATTCTTGGAGTTACTTTTTTTTTATCTTTTGTGATTCTTTCTATTTGATTTCGAATTGTACTTGTTCTATCAGTCAAATCCTTCATCTTTTTTTCTGTCAATGAAGAATTTGTCCAATTCGGAGATGCAATTTGACTAAATGATTCGTGAATTATCTGATTGCTTCTTATGGAATCTTTTTCTTCTTTAATTTCGCTTGATGCATATACTCCTACTTCTCTTAATCTAAATAATAGAATTGGATTTGCTTTGGAAAGTTTTTTTAGTATTTTTTTTATAAAAATAACACTTTTGATAACCCATTTTTTTGTTTCTTTTGAAACTTTTCGAAGTAATTTTGTTTTTCCTTTGAAAACTGTTAGAACTCGAAAATACTTCTTTTTACATTTTCCAATTTTTTTTTCAAATTCCTTTAAGATGGGTTTAAAAAAGGGAAGTCGTTTTCGGGACGAACAAAAGGGAAGTTCAGTTTCCATTCCCCAAACTGTTAAAAAACAAAAATCATCTTTTTCTTTTGTCTTTTTCATTAGATCTTTTTGAAAGGATCGTAGTTTTGATTTGTGCCAAGGTTTCATACAGAAAGGAAATAAGATTTTTATCTGAATACCATCTGTTAACCAATTTTTTGGAAATTCTGTTTCGGATAATGGAACACCATTATAGGTACATTTTAGATGGATCTCTCTATTCCATTCCTGTAAATCCTCAGACCATTCGGGAAGTTGCAATAGGAATATACGTCCAATATTTTTCGCAATTATGAATGAAGGTAATAGAATATATTTTCGAAAAATAGATTGAGTTAGTAACATGCAACCTCTTATTACTTGCGCAAATGGAATACTATCCCAGGCCTCTGCTATCTTTATTCGTGCTTTTTCTTTTCTTTTTTTCTTCTCTTTTTTTTCTTCTCTTTTTGTTTGTTCTTTTGTACACTCTACAACTTGCCCTTTACCC